ACCACGTAATCCTTTAAAAAGTGTTCTGAGTGAGTTATTTCAGCTCCACGGTTTCTTTCCCTTGAATCAAAATTCAAAAAATTAATAAAGTATAGTACTAAATTCAGTTATTTGTAGCGAACAAGTATTTAGTTCATCGTAATCAAAAAAAAACTAAAAAGAATGGTGTTTTCTTTGATGACATAAGTTCTACTTGTAATAAGAGTTAGAAGTTTCGGGTAATTACTTTTTCGTTTTTCCTCCAGATCTATTTTTTTATCCTACCTCTATTCATGATTAGTAATCACGAACCTTCTATCAACAGGATAAAAAAGTGAATTTCTCCCTCCGAGGAATTAGAATTAGGGAAAATAAAAAAAAATTATCTGGCCTTCTTACGTATTAATATAGACAATAAAAAAAATATCGAAATCAAAAAGAAATAATATTTTTTATTAAATTTAATAAATTATTAATAAATAATTAGAATATAACTATTAAATATTATTTATTATATATAATAAATAATATTATAAATTATATATAATAAATAATATTATAAATATAATATAAATATAAAAAAATTATAAAATTAAAATTATATTATAAATATAATAAAATCATATTATAAATATAATACAGTTTATGATATATACTTAGGATAGATATACTTATCATATCATAAGATATCTTTTTCTTTCTAATAGATAGAAATATTAAATCGAGGCACCCATTCTATGACAGATCTCAACTTACCCTCTATTTTTGTGCCTTTAGTGGGCCTAGTATTTCCGGCAATTGCAATGGCTTCTTTATCTCTTCATGTCCAAAAAAATAAGATTGTCTAGATCCGATGGGACCAAATCTCATCAATTTATTTCAACACTGGATCATAATACAGATATTTATTTAGTGTAATATGGTACGATATGTGACTCTTTACGAACACAAATGAAAGAACTATTATGCATTTATGCGGATACATGATATCCGCATAAATGCATGTATATGCAGGTATAGCTGGTTAAATTAAAAATGGATCGGCGAATATTTTATTTAAATGGAAAGTCAATGTATCTAACAAATTACTTCTAACGGTTTACATCAGAATAGTGCTAGTTGATGAAAGTGACTTCGGGATCAAGAAAGTAAAATTCATTTGGGTTATTCTCTCAATTCCAATCGAATGCAACTGGATCTAGTAGAGTATGAATTGGCGATCAGAACATATATGGATAGAACTTATAATGGGGTCTCGAAAAACAAGTAATTTTTTCTGGGCCTGTATCCTTTTTTTAGGTTCACTAGGATTCTTAGTGGTTGGAACTTCCAGTTATCTTGGTAGGAATCTGATATCCGTATTTCCATCTCAGCAAATTATTTTTTTTCCACAAGGGATCGTGATGTCTTTCTATGGGATCGCAGGTCTATTCATTAGCTCCTATTTGTGGTGCACAATTTCATGGAATGTAGGTAGTGGTTATGACAGATTCGATAGAAAAGAAGGAATAGTGTGTATTTTTCGTTGGGGATTTCCTGGAATAAATCGTCGCATCTTCCTTCGCTTACTTATGAGAGATATACAATCAATCAGAATGGAGGTTAAAGAGGGTCTTTATCCTCGTCGTGTCCTTTATATGGAAATCAGAGGCCAAGGAGCCATTCCCTTGACTCGTACTGATGAGTATTTTACTCCACGAGAAATTGAACAAAAAGCTGCCGAATTGGCCTATTTCTTGCGCGTACCAATTGAAGTATTTTGAAATGAACTGAAGAAAAAATGGAAAAAAAACTTGCTAATTTCCTTTTTAATACAAATACAACCGTCGACTCTATCTGATATTTCTCTGAAGTACGAGTTCTATAAAAAGGTATTGAACCCATGGATCTATTTCCTATTTTTGTGTAATAATTTAGATCTCGGATCTAGAAGGAAAGGAATATAGAAATAGAATAAGGGTCCTTTTAGGATAAAAATGAAAAAAAAAAAGAAAGCCAGGGTCTCCCTCCCATATATTTCATCCATAATATTTTTGCCCTGGTGGGTCTCTCTCTCATTTAATAAATGTCTGGAACCTTGGGTTACTAATTGGTGGAATACCGGGAAATCCGAAACTTTTTTGAATGATATTCAAGAGAAAAACGTTCTAGAAAGATTCATAGAATTGGAAGAACTATTCCTCTTGGATGAAATGATAAAGGAGTACCCGGAGACGCATATACAAAAACTTCGTATAGGAATACACAAGGAAACGATACAATTGGTCAAAACACACAATGAATATCATCTCCATATCATTTTGGATTTCTCGACAAATATAATTTGTTTCGCTATTCTAAGTGGTTATTTTATTCTGGGTAATGAAGAACTTGTCATTCTTAATTCTTGGATTCAGGAATTCCTCTATAACTTAAGTGACACAATAAAAGCTTTTTTGATTCTTTTAGTTACTGATTTATGGATCGGATTTCATTCGACCCATGGTTGGGAACTAATGATTGGTTCGGTCTACAACGATTTTGGATTGGTTCATAACGATCAAATTATATCTAGTCTTGTTTCCACTTTTCCAGTTATTCTAGATACAATTGTGAAATATTGGATCTTCTATTATTTAAATCGTGTATCTCCTTCACTTGTAGTTATTTATCATTCAATGAATGAATGAAGAACTCATTTGATCTCCTGATATCAATCAAATCAGAATCTTTCTTCGTATATAAAGAAAGCATTTTCAATCTTACTTAATTCTTTATACTTCTAGCTCTTCAAGGTATTCGTCCTATATTCAAGTATCCAGTACAATTATCCCAGTACAATGACAGACTCGTGTATAGGGAACTATACTAGCTACCTATCTAATTTATTGTAGAAATTCCGGGATCAATGATTGGACATGCAAAATAGAAATACTTTTTCTTGGGTAAAGGAACAGATGACTCAATCGATTTCTGTATCGATCATGATATATGTAATAACTCGGGCATCTATTTCAAATGCATATCCCATTTTTGCGCAGCAGGGTTATGAAAACCCACGAGAAGCAACTGGACGAATTGTATGTGCCAATTGCCATTTAGCTAATAAGCCCGTGGATATTGAAGTTCCGCAAGCCGTGCTTCCTGATACTGTATTTGAAGCAGTTGTTCGAATCCCTTATGATATGCAACTGAAACAAGTTCTTGCTAATGGTAAAAAGGGGGCTTTGAATGTAGGGGCTGTTCTTATTTTACCCGAGGGATTCGAGTTAGCCCCCCCCGATCGTATTTCTCCCGAGGTGAGAGAAAAGATGGGAAATCTGTCTTTTCAGAGTTATCGTCCCAATAAAAGAAATATTCTTGTGATAGGTCCTGTTCCCGGTCAGAAATATAGTGAAATCGCCTTTCCCATTCTTTCCCCCGACCCTGCTACGAGGAAAGACGTTCACTTCTTAAAATATCCCATATATGTAGGTGGGAACAGAGGAAGGGGTCAGATTTATCCTGATGGGAGCAAGAGTAACAATACAGTCTATAATGCTACATCAGCAGGTATAGTAAGCAGAATAGTACGTAAAGAAAAAGGAGGATATGAAATAACCATAGTTGATGCATCGGATGGACATCAAGTGGTTGATATTGTACCTCCAGGACCAGAACTTCTTGTTTCAGAGGGTGAATCCATCAAGCTCGATCAACCATTAACAAGCAATCCCAATGTAGGAGGGTTTGGTCAGGGAGATGCAGAAATAGTGCTTCAAGATCCATTACGTGTCCAAGGCCTTTTGTTCTTCTTGGCATCTGTTATTTTGGCACAAGTTTTTTTGGTTCTTAAAAAGAAACAGTTTGAAAAGGTTCAATTGTATGAAATGAATTTCTAGGTCCAGAAATTCCTTAACATCAAGTTGGTAAAAAGCAACAAATTATTGTCGATCGATACTTATGTATGATCAAAAAATTCTGTAAACCTTTTTGTTTATACTGTTTTTGTTTTGTTTGTGGGATGTCTGGAATTCATTACGTGTATCCCATTCCTAGTAATAGACTATAGGCATACAAATATAAAGGAAGAGAATACAAGGGAAGGATGGGAAAAATGAAAGGAACAAATACTTTTAGGAGGGATTACTAGTCTTCCTAATCTTCTATTCGACACAAGAAAAGGGTGGAAAATCCCTTTTCTTGTGTCGTCTTGTATCGAAATAATAATGATTTTTTCTCTTGTTCGTCAAAGATTACTATTCCTTGCTTTCCGGGTCTATTGGAACTCCTTTGTTTAGATTCATAAGAAGTAGTAGACAAACAAAAAGAAAGGGTTAGGGGAGGAGAAATTCATTGAACAAATAGAACTTCTTTAATTATTCAATTAATTTAAACTTCTAATTTAGAAAAATTATTCAAAAAAAAAAAAACTTTTACTGTTCCGGTTGAAAGGCAAATTAGATTTTTACAAATATCCAAATCCTTATTTATTATCTCATCAGAGTTTTTATAGAATAAGGTTCTATTAATTTAGTATAGAAAAAATTTTCAGGATGTCTCATCCGTAGAAATCCATATAATATTGGATTATCCAGAAAATCGATTGATTCCTTCTTTTTTGTTGCTTTGTAAGAGTTCAATATTATGGAGGAACGACAGAGATTATGAATCAATCAATAGATTTAATTCTTCAAATTATTAAGAAACAAAGGATCTGTTTTGTCATTTATACGAATATAATATTTTCATTATGTTTACTGGATAACTTTCCAATTTGTATGTTATGGAGTAGATCAAAGTTTCGCTATATGGAGTAAGAACTCAGCGGGACCTTACTGCTCTAATCAGACAAAGGAGGTAAGGTCCCGCTGAGTTCTTACTTTTTTATGTCGAAAATCCGGTTCATCCGATTACTACAGAGATGAACCCAACCCGGAATATGAACCGTAAAAGAAAATACCTATTAAACCGATCACAAGAATACCGGTTACAGTACCTATCAGCCAAAGAGGAATCCTTCCAGTAGTATCGGCCATTTCCCCCACTTTCCTCCACATTTC